AAACGCTCCCTAATGAACTGGACAATCAGTGGGTTTCTACCAACAAAGAAAAAAGTAATAATCTGAATAAGGAATTTTTAAATCGACTTGAAATTCTAGACAAGGAATCTCTTTCTCTGGATATACTCGAAACAAGGACGAGATTGTGTAATGATGATACTAAAAAAGAATACGTGCCTAAAATGTATGATCCTTTGTTAAATGGACCATATCGAGGAACAATCAAAAAAGGGGTTTCATCTTCAATCATAAACAATACTTTGCTAGAAAATTGGAAAGAGAGAGTTAGACTAAATAGGATTCATACTATCTTTCTTCCGAATACTGATTACCAAGAATTTGATTACCAAGAATTTGAACAAAAAGCGTATACGGTTGATAAAAAACTATTATCAACAGAAATTGACGAGTTCTTGACTTTAATCAATGAATTTGGTAACGAACCAAAATCGAGTTTAAATTTGAAAGGCCTTTCTTTATTTTCAGACCAAGAACAGGGAAGAGCGAATTCAGAAAAAAGAACGAAATTTGTAAAATTTGTATTCAATGCAATTGATCCTAATGAGACAAAATCGGGAAAAAAATCGATTGGAATAAACGAAATAAGTAAAAAAGTACCTCGGTGGTCACATAAATTAATCACCGAATTGGACCAACAAATGGGTGAATTTCAAGATCGCGCATCAATGGATCATCAACTTCGTTCAAGAAAAGCCAAACGTGTAGTTATTTTTACTGACAACAACGCCACTAACGATCCTGAGGAGGAAGTGGCTTTAATAAGCTATTCGCAACAATCAGATTTTCGGCGAGGTCTAATTAAAGGCTCTATGCGTGCTCAAAGGCGCAAAACTTTTATTTCTAAACTATTTCAAGCAAATGTGCATTCCCCCCTTTTTCTCGACAGAATAACCCCCCTCCGTCTTTTTTCTTTTGATATCTCTGAACTGATTAAACCAATTTTTCGAAATTGGGCAGGTAAAGAGGGGGAATTCAAGATTCTAGAGTCTAGCGAAGAACAAACAAAAAGAGAAGAGAAAAAAGAAAAGGACAAAAAAGAGGAGAACAAAAGAAAGGAAAAAGCACGGATAGCGATCGCAGAAGCCTGGGATAGCATTCCTTTTGCGCAAATAATAAGAGGCTACATGTTAATAACTCAATCAATTCTTCGAAAATATATTCTATTACCTTCATTGATAATAGCCAAAAATATCGGGCGTATGTTATTCTTGCAACTTCCTGAATGGTCTGAAGATTTGCAGGAATGGAATCGAGAAATGCAGATTAAATGTACTTATAATGGTGTTCAATTATCAGAAACAGAATTTCCCAAAAATTGGTTGAGAGACGGGATTCAGATCAAAATTTTATTTCCTTTTTGTCTGAAACCTTGGCATATATCTAAACTGTACCCCTCCCGCGGAGAGCTAATGAAAAAGAAAAAACAAAAAGATGATTTTTGTTTTTTAACAGTTTGGGGAATGGAAGCTGAACTTCCCTTTGGTTCTCCCCGAAAGCGCCCTTCCTTTTTTGATCCCATTTTTAAGGAACTCGAAAAAAAAATTGGAAAATTAAAAAAGAAATATTTTATAACTCTAAAAATTTTAAAAGGAAAAACAAAATTATTTATAAGAGTTTCAAAAGAAACCAAAAAATGGCTTATCAAAACTATTGGATTTCTCACAAAAATAAAAAAAGAACTTTCAAAAGTAAATCCAATTGTATTATTTAGATTCAAAGAAATATCTGAATCGAATGAAACGAAAAAAGAAAAAGATTATCTAATTAGTAATCAAATAATTAACGAATCATTTAGTCAAATTCAATCTGGAAATTGGCCAAATTCCTCACTGATAGAAACAAAAATGAAGGATTTGACTAATAGAACAAGTACAATAAAAAATGAAATAGAAAGAATTACAAAAGAGAAAAAGAAAGTAACTCCAGAAATAGACATTAGGCCTAATAAAACAAATAATATTAAAAAATTCGAATCGCCAAAAACTTTTTTCCAAATATTAAAAAGCAGAAATACTCGAGTAATATGGAAATTCCATTATTTTATAAAATTATTCATTCAAAGATTATACATCGATCTATTTTTATCTATCATTACTATTCCTAGAATTACTACACAACTCTTTCTTGAATCAACAAACAAATTGATTGAGAAATCCATTTCCAATAATGAAATAAATCGAGAAAAAATTCATAATAATAATCAAATTCACTTTATGTTTATTTCGACTATAAAAAAGTCACTTTATAATATTAGTAATAAAAATTCACATATTTTTTGTGATTTATCCTACCTGTCACAAGCATATGTATTTTACAAATTATCACAAACCCAAGTTATTAATTTGTCTAAATTTAGATCTGTTCTTCAATATAACACAACGTCTTGTTTCCTTAAGACTAAAATAAAGGACTATTTTAGAACACTAGGAATATTTCATTCGGAATTAAAACATAAGAAACTTCAGAGTTATAGAATCAATCAATGGAAAAATTGGTTAAGACGGCATTATCAATACGATTTATCTCAGATTAGATGGTCTAGATTAATGCCAAAAAAATGGCGAACTAGGGTTAATCAAAGTTGTATGGCTCAAAATAAAAATAGAAACTTAAACAAATGGAATTCATATGAAAAAGACCAATTAATTCATTACAAAAAAGAAAATGATTCGGAACTCTATTCATTATCAAACCAAAAAGATAATTTTCCAAAATGTTATAGATATGATCTTTTAGCATATAAATCGATTAATTATGAAAATAAAAGTGACTCATTTATTTCTAGATTACCCTTTCAAGTAAAGAAGAACTTAGAAATTTCGTATAATTCCAACCCGTCCAAACACAACTTTGTTGATATGCCCGGCAATCTTCATATCAATAATTATCTAAGAAAGGGCAATATTCTAGATATAGAAAGAAATCTCGATAGAAAATATTTTGATTGGAAAATTATCCATTTTTCTCTTAGACAAAAAGGAGATATTGAGGCCTGGGTTAAGATCGATACCAACAGTAATCCAAATACTAAAATTGGTATTAATAATTATCAAATAATTGAGAAAATTGAGAAAAAAGAGGTTTTTTATCTTACAACTCATCAAAATCCAGAAAAAACTCAAAAAAATTCGAAAAAAGTCTTTTTTGATTGGATGGGAATGAATGAAAAAATATTTAATCGTCCCATATTGAATCTGGAATTTTGGTTCTTCCCAGAATTTGTACTACTTTATAATGTCTATAAAATAAAACCGTGGATTATACCAAGCAAATTCCTTCTTTTAAATTTGAATACAAATGAAAATGTTAGTCAAAATAAAAACCAAAAACAAAACTTTTTTCTACCATCAAATAAAAAAATAAAGAATCGAATTCAAGAAGCAAAAGAACCCGCAAGTCAAAGAGAGCGTGGATCAGATATAGAAAACAAAGGAAATCTGGGCCCTGTTTTCTCAAAACACCAAAACGATCTTGAAAAAGATTACGTGGAATCAGACACAAAAAAGGGTAAAAATAAAAAACAATACAAAAGCAACACGGAAGCAGAACTAGATTTGTTCTTGAAACGTTATTTGCTTTTTCAATTGAGATGGACCGATGCCTTGAATCAAAGAATGATCGAAAATATCAAGGTATATTGTCTCCTGCTTCGACTGATAAATCCAACCAAAATTACTATATCGTCAATTCAAAGGAGAGAAATGAGTTTGGATATAATGTTGATTCAGGCAAATTTACCTCTTACAGACTTGATGAAGAAGGGGGTATTGATTATCGAACCTATTCGGTTGTCTGTAAAAAATAATGGACAATTTATTATGTATCAAACCATAGGTATTTCATTGGTTCATAAAAGTAAACACCAAACTAATCAAAGATACCGAGAACAAAGATATGTTGATAAAAAGAATTTTGACGAATTCATTCTGCAACCGCAAACTCAAAGAATAAATACAGAAAAAAATCATTTTGATTTGCTTGTTCCTGAAAATATTTTATGGTCTAGACGTCGTAGAGAATTGAGAATTCGAAGTTTTTTTAATTCTTTGAATTGGAATGTCGTCGATAGAAATTCAGTATTTTGCAACGAAACCAATGTAAAAAACTGGAGTCAATTTTTGGATGAAAGGAAACCCCTTTATAAAGATAAAAATGAATTAATTAAATTTAAGTTCTTTCTTTGGCCTAATTATCGATTAGAAGATTTAGCTTGTATGAATCGTTATTGGTTTGATACCAATAATGGTAGCCGTTTCAGTATCTTAAGGATACATATGTATCCACGATTGAAAATTAATTGATAGTACTATATACCCTGTCTTGTATAGAGTATCTGAAAGCAAACAAATGCACACATGCCTTGTTTTACATCTCATTCGAATCTAATTCGAGTAGACGATACTAAATCAATAAAATAAGGTATCGATTAGATCTAGAAATGAATCAACTGAATCTTCTTCATTTTAGGATTTTAGGTTTCAATTATTCGCTTTTGTGAATGAAAAAAACGTACCTACCACCTTTTTGGATTCCTATCTGAATCAAATTTAAAATTTGATTAATTTATTGAAATTGATAAAATTAGAGGTTCATAAAGAAATTAAGTCTATATACCATGTTCAAATTAATGGCATTATTATTACTGATCAATAAAATTCGAAAAAATCCATATCTGTAAAATAAAGAAAGGGGAAATTCATTTATGGTAAAAAATTCTGTCATTTCAGTTATTTCTCACGAAGAAAAGAAAGGATCTGTTGAATTTCAAGTATTCAATTTCACCAATAAGATACGGAGACTTACTTCACATTTAGAATTGCACAAAAAAGACTATTTATCTCAGAGAGGTTTGAAGAAAATTTTGGGAAAACGTCAACGGCTGCTAGCTTATTTGGCAAAAAAAAATAGAGTACGTTATAAAGAATTAATTAATCAGTTGGACATTCGAGAGACAAAAACGCGTTAATTTGATTAAATTAATTTGAAGAGTTATTTCATTTTCACTTATATGTTTCGATGAAATTTTGATGAACTTCTTTTAACTTTCAGTAATTCATGGAAGAATGAATCGTTAAAAAACTTATGACTGCACCAACTACAAGAAAAGACCTCATGATAGTCAATATGGGGCCTCAGCACCCATCAATGCACGGTGTTCTTCGACTCATCGTTACTCTAGATGGTGAAGATGTTGTCGACTGCGAACCAATATTGGGTTATTTACATAGAGGGATGGAGAAAATTGCGGAAAACCGAACAATTATACAATATTTGCCTTATGTAACACGTTGGGATTATTTAGCTACTATGTTCACAGAAGCAATAACCATAAATGGACCCGAACAATTAGGCAATATTCAAGTACCTAAAAGGGCTAGCTATATCAGAGTCATTATGTTGGAGTTGAGTCGGATAGCTTCTCATTTGTTATGGCTCGGTCCTTTTATGGCGGATATTGGTGCGCAGACCCCTTTCTTCTATATTTTTCGAGAAAGGGAATTAATATATGACCTATTCGAAGCTGCAACTGGTATGCGAATGATGCATAATTATTTTCGTATTGGAGGAGTGGCTGCCGATCTACCCTATGGCTGGATAGATAAATGTTTGGATTTTTGCGATTATTTTTTAACAGGGGTTGCTGAGTATCAAAAACTTATTACCCGGAATCCTATTTTTTTAGAACGAGTTGAAGGCGTAGGCATTATTGGGAGAGACGAGGCATTAAATTGGGGTTTATCGGGACCAATGCTACGAGCTTCCGGAATAGAATGGGATCTTCGTAAAGTTGATCATTATGAGTCTTACGACGAATTTGATTGGCAGGTTCAATGGCAACGAGAAGGGGATTCATTAGCTCGTTATTTAGTACGAATCAGTGAAATGACAGAATCCATAAAGATTATTCAACAGGCTCTGGAAGGAATTCCAGGAGGGCCTTACGAAAATTTAGAAATCCGACGTTTTGACAGATTAAAAGATACTGAATGGAATGATTTTGAATATCGGTTTATTAGTAAAAAACCTTCTCCAACTTTTGAATTGTCGAAACAAGAACTTTATGTGAGAGTTGAAGCCCCAAAAGGAGAATTGGGAATTTTTCTGATAGGCGATCAGAGCGTTTTTCCTTGGAGATGGAAAATTCGCCCACCAGGTTTTATCAATTTGCAAATTCTTCCTCAGTTAGTTAAAAGAATGAAATTGGCTGATATTATGACAATACTAGGTAGCATAGATATCATTATGGGAGAAGTTGATCGTTGAAATGATAATTGATACAACAGAAATAGAGACTATCAATTCTTTTTCCAAATTGGAATCCTTAAAAGAAGTCTATGGGATCATATGGATGCTTGTCCCTATTTTGACTCTTGTATTAGGAATCACAATAGGTGTACTAGTAATTGTTTGGTTAGAAAGAGAAATATCTGCAGGAATACAACAACGTATCGGACCGGAATATGCCGGCCCTTTAGGAATTCTTCAAGCTCTAGCAGATGGGACAAAACTACTTTTGAAAGAGAACCTTATTCCATCTACAGGAGATACTCGTTTATTCAGTATCGGACCATCCATAGCAGTAATATCTATCTTTTTAAGTTATTCAGTAATTCCTTTTGGTGATCACCTTGTTCTAGCCGATCTTAGTATTGGTGTTTTTTTATGGATTGCCATTTCAAGTATTGCTCCCGTTGGACTTCTTATGTCGGGGTATGGATCAAATAATAAATATTCCTTTTTAGGTGGTCTACGGGCAGCTGCTCAATCAATTAGTTATGAAATACCATTAGCTCTATGTGTGTTATCAATATCTCTACGTGTGATTCGGTGAGACCTAAAATTTCTCCAAATTCTTTTCTTTTTAGAAACAAGGATAAAAAGATTTGATTGACTATATATATTTTTATTTTTCTTCAGCATTTGAGTTGATGAACTAAACCAGATAGTTATATGAGTGAAAGAAAACGGCTTCTAAATTTGCAGTAAAAAGGTTGAGTCTCATTTCCTATGTACAAGAATCAAATGGTGAAAAAAGTAAACATAAGCAATAGAGATTGGTTACCCCAAGATTCGTGAATTGTCATGATAGCTTGAAGCGGGTTCAAAAGATCAACTGTATAGAGTTTTTACTGTCTATTACCATAGATGGATTTCCACAACGGTAGGTTTTTTGAAAGACAAAATGAGTGGATGGTTAGGAAGACTAAGATACACAAAGGATTAGTAATTGAGATTATGTAAGTTATCCAAGAGGATATTTCTGTACATAAAAGGAATTCAAATTGGGGCTTTACATTCGTAGAAATGATCAAGAAGTACTCCCCATGATTCTGATCCAGAGTATGTTCCTATCCACTGAGTAAGTAAATAACTATCAAGAACGAAGTAATCTTTTACTTTGGTTAAAGGCCCTTTTTCTGAGAAAGGAGAATAGGAATGAAATAAAATAAATCGAAATAGAAAGAAAAGAATCTAATT